ATACGCCGTAACGATGAATGGTTAACGATGGCTCTGATGGGCGGTTTTGCTAGAATAGGCAATAATGAAATTACTATTTTAGTAAATGACGCGGAAAAGGGTAGTGACATTGATCCACAAGAAGCTCAAGAAACTCTTGAACTAGCGGAAGCTAACTTAAGGAAAGCAGAAGGCAAGAGACAAACAATTGAGGGAAACCTAGCTGTCCGACGGGCTAGGACACGAGTCGAGGCTATCAATGCGGGTTTACAACCAGTAAGTGTGTACAAATAATCAAAGGAACTTCTATATAAACGGAACCTATGGCTATCGATGCTTTTTTTTATTCTGCCCATTGATTCAAAAAATGAATAGAAAAAAATACAAAAAATAAAAGAAGATAGTCTAACTTAATAAAACTTATTAGATACCAGAGTTTTGGTATCTAATAAGATCTACCTACTATTGGATTTGAACCAATGACTCCCGCCGTATGAAAGCAATACTCTAACCACTGAGTTAAGTAGGTCTTTTATGATCACAAAGAAAACCAAACGCAAAGGAACTCATCCTACATTGTAGTACAGCGATGAACGATCAATTCAATATTACTTCGTAGTATACCATACCAATCAACCAGAGGGAGATGTGTTGAATCATGGAATATTCATCTTGACAAGAAATTATCTACATACATAATATTATATGTATCACAAACACAAGAACACAAGGGCTATAGCTCAGTTAGGTAGAGCACCTCGTTTACACGTGCGCCAATGTTTTTCAAAGGGGTCCATGGAATTCCAAAGATTTCTCTTATTGAGAAATCATCGATGTCTTACTCCATAACGTTTAGAGAACAATCGCCTGACAAAAGATTCTTCGTTCGCTTCGGTGTCCCGTTTCAGTTAAGCGCCAACATAGAACGCATCCTTGATTTGAGATATTGATAAGGTGAATACCCCAGTCTATTCAATGCTAGGTATAATGAGTAGAAGGACCTCAACAAATTCTCTTTTCTCCCTATTAACTTTAAGGTGTATGAGGTTTGCTATTTGCTTTCTTAATTCAATTAAGCAGGGTGATAGAGACTCCATTTAACTTAGGTTGTTCTCCGCAAGAAGCAGACCTACGTCAAGATAACCCCTCTTTGAAACACTTTGGTATTGCCCGTGAGGTGAAATCAAAATAATGAATCCGGGCAGATGGAGCCATCTACGTATTTGATTTGCAAAAATAAAGATGGCAGACTGACTGATATTTATTTCAGTCAACGAAAGAGCCCAATGCAAAAAAAGCATGTTGGGTCTTTGAAACAGTTCGAATCATTTTGATAATGATCAGTTTGATCTGTTTTACCGAGAAGGTCTACGGTTCGAATCCGTATAGCCCTAATAGATATAGAACTAATCCAAATAATTGAATACAATTAGCGTGCATATATATCATATATATATAGTATAGAAAATTCTATATATACAATTAGAATGGAATGTAGAAAGAATATGATTATCATAGTAATAGTATGATAATATACTATTAATATAGTATAGTACTATTTGGGATTAGTAATCAAATCCTTTTACCTTTTCAAATCAAAAAAAGCAAGTAGAAAAATCCAATTTGAATCTAAAAAAATCGAAATCAATTTCCAATCGAATATGAATTTGATTCAATTTGTTAATTGAATTCGATTTTATTTGAATTCCTTTTGTCGGCTGAATAAAAAAAAACCGAAAGCCAGAGAAAGTTTTCTTTATTTTTCATTTGTATAATTTTTATAAGAACTCAGAACAGTGCGGATCTACGAATATAAGATATATAGAAGTATTTTCTATTCTTATTTAGATAATCTAAAAAAAAAATTAAGTCAATAAATAAGATTGCAATTGATGATGAATTTTTTAAGTAAACGAGACATGTACTACGGCCAACAAATGAAACTAGGTTGGGTCGACCCAAATGCATTTTTTTTGACTAAACAGTTATGGATGAATTGACAAGGAATTATGGCTGAATCAACTAAGACTAGTCGGGTATTTTTTCACATTCCCTAGGAGTTCATCTATGTTTCTTCTTTATGAATATGATATTTTCTGGGCATTTCTGATAATATCAAGCGGTATTCCACTTTTGGCATTTCTAATTTCCGGAATTTTAGCCCCGATTAGTAAAGGTCCAGAGAAACTTTCAAGTTATGAATCGGGTATAGAACCGCTGGGCGATGCTTGGTTACAATTTCGAATCCGATATTATATGTTTGCTCTAGTTTTTGTTGTTTTTGATGTTGAAACGGTTTTTCTTTATCCATGGGCAATGAGTTTCGATATATTGGGGATATCCGTATTTATCGAAGCTTTAATTTTCGTGCTTATCCTAATTGTCGGTTTAGTTTATGCATGGCGAAAAGGAGCATTGGAATGGTCTTAGTTCCTGAATATTCAGACAAAAAAAAGTAAAAAAAAAAAAAAAATAACATTGAGACAGTTATGAATTCCATAAAAATTCCTTTACTTGCTCG